TAAATGAAATTTCCATAAAAAATTACATAGAGATGCTTTGGATAAATAAAATTTATCTTATCCTTCTTATTTCTAATTATCAAGAATTTGAACCAAAAATGGAGGATCGAATAAGAATTTTAAAAAACCATTTGCAACAAAAATGGGTTATTTCTTGAACTTAATTAATGAATTTGTTACAAAATAAAGTTTCAATTTAAAGAGACTCTTTCCAATAGTAATAGAAAAAAATCACAAAGAAGAAAAAGAAGAAAAAATGGATGAAGAAATTAATAAAAAGATTAATACATAAAATAAATATAATAAGAGATAAAAAGAGATGCGACCACCTCCTACATATTTTATGCCTTCTCCTGCAAAGAAACTCGTAAAGCCAACTCCATTGGTAATTCCATCAATTACTCGTCTATCAAAAAAAGAAGTTAATTCCGCCAATCTTCTTATGCCTTCTGTTAAAGATATTGCATAAAAAACATCTATGTAACCACGATTATAGGACCAATCATATATCACATTTATTATTTTGTCCCAAAGAATTCTCTTAGGACCTTTTTTAGCAACCAAATTAAGGAATTTCAAATTTTGTAAGGATGAATAAATCGGCTTATATAAAGAAGACGCTATAAATATCCCAAAAGAAGCTATACTGACTGAAAAAGTTGAATTTGTTACAAATTCATACCAATCTACAGACTTATTTTGATTTTGATGTAAAAGACTTAAAGACGGAATTAACAGTTTGGATAATATATCCAAATTCATTTCTTCTTGATTGAATTGATTGAAAGGCATTCCTATAGCTCCAATAAACAAGGTAAATAGTACCAAAACAAGCATCGGAAATAATATAGTATTATCCGATTCCTGGGGATAGGAAAAAATTCTTTTAGTACCAAAATGATTAATAGTAATAAAAGGACACGTCATCTTTCTTACAGTACCACCAGTTTGATATATTTTCTTCCAAAAAAAACAAAAAAAAGAAGCTCTTTCATTATTATTTTTATTATTTATTGTTAATAAAGGTAATAAACGCATTTTTTTTTTTAAGATTTTTGATCCCTGTTTACCCCATAAAGATATTGAATAGAATGCGCTGTTTTTTTTACCACTATAATTTTGAAAATAAATATTTAAATGCCCTTCAAAAGTAAGTAAATAAACCCGAAACATATAAAATGCAGTTAATCCTGCTGTGGAAAAAGCTATTATTGCGAAAATAGGTGAATACGACCAACTATCATTAAGAATTTCATCTTTGGACCAAAAACAGGCGAGAGGTGGAATACCACAAAGAGAAAGGGTTCCTAATAAAAAAGCAATTTTTGTAATTGGAACATGTTTTGTTAAACCACCCATAAGAACCATATTTTGACTCTTATCCGGAGAATAGCCAACAATACCTTCCATTGAATGAATAATGGATCCAGATCCTAAAAACAACAATGCTTTCGAATAAGCATGAGTAATCAAATGAAATAAAGCGGCTCGATAGGAGCCCATACCTAAAGCTAACATCGTATAACCCAATTGAGACATTGTAGAATAAGCTAAACCTCTCTTAATATCTTTTTGAGCAAAAGCTAAAGTAGCTCCTAATAGTACTGTTATTATACCTATCAAAGCTATTAGCTTCATTATGTAAGGTATAACTACGAAAAGAGGAAGAAGTCGAGCTACAAGAAAAATTCCCGCTGCTACCATGGTAGCAGCATGTATTAGAGCCGAAATAGGGGTAGGTCCTTCCATGGCATCCGGTAACCACACATGAAGGGGGAATTGCGCCGATTTAGCAATTGCACCGGAAAATAATAGGAAAGCGCACAAGGTAACAAATAAAAAATGAACCTCATTATCATTATTATAAATCAAGTTATTGAATATTTCAAACAAATCCTGAAATTCGAAACTGCCTGTTATCCAATAAAGACCTAAAATTCCTAATAATAAACCAAAATCGCCTACACGATTAGTTACGAATGCTTTTTGACAAGCATTGGACACAATAGGTCGTGTGAACCAAAAACCTATTAATAGGTAAGAGCACATTCCAACCAATTCCCAAAAGATATAAATTTGGATTAAATTCGAACTGGTAACTAATCCCAGCATTGAAGTATTGAAAAAACTCATATAAACAAAAAATCTCAAATAGCCTTGATCATGAGACATATAACTGTCACTATAAACAAGAACCAAAATTCCAACCGTAGTAATTAATATTAACAAAATAGAAGTAAGTGGGTCAATCAAGTGCCCGAACTCTAAGGAAAAATCATTGTTGATGGTCCAAGACCATACATATTGATAAATGGAACTGCTATTTATTTGCTGAATAAACAGATCGATCGAAAAAACCATAACTATACTTAACAATAAAACACTGGGAAAAGCCCATATACGGTGAAGCCTTTTTGTTGACACCGGAAAAAGTAGCAGTCCCATTCCTATTAACATAGGGACTGGAAGTGTAACGAAAGATATAATCCATAAATATTGATATGTATGTTCCATAAAAAAAATCTTATTATTTTTAATAAAAAAAAAAAATGAATTCTTTCTTGTTTATGATTCATTGACTCTTATCTCTTTTTAATTTTTAAAGAATCAGTCAATCAAAAAAAAAAAAATGAATTAAGTTTAACTTATTTTATAACTGTCTTGACAATTTTTATTTTTAATCACTATAGAAAATAGAACCTTTGATGCCTTCAATCCAATTATAAAGAAGTACCAGGTAGATAAAAATGTGTAAATTTTGACTGATCTAGTTTAGATCATATGTTTGGGCTGGATAATGTATCAAGGTATATACATTAAATTAGATAAGATTTTTCAATTTTAAAGAATTTTAAAGTCCGGGACAGAACTCGAAACTTTTTTGTTATATTATATGTCCATAAATCAATACCTAATGGGGTTGCTAAACCTTAACACAAATTTTCTACCTAACGAAACCCTAAGGATTAATACAATAAAATAGTTTCAGAAATCCCTTGAATGGAATGTTGAAATTGAAAAAATGAAAAAAAAAAAATGAATTTTTTTTTTTCATTAATTTTAATGTTTCTAAAAAAATATTACATTGAATTAACTCCTTCAAGCTCGCCGATTGAATAAAAAAAGGTTATTATAATTTTGAGCAAGCCGCCATGGTGAAATCGGTAGACACGCTGCTCTTAGGAAGCAGTGCTAGAGCATCTCGGTTCGAGTCCGAGTGGCGGCATAACATTTTAAAATTATCTATTTTTAAATTATCTAATTATTAAAAGGATAGAATAAATCCTATAATGAATTCAATTCCGTATGTAGAATTATGGATAATTAAAGTATTCCCCCCTTTTTTTTATGATATTTTTGACTTTAGAACATATATTAACTCATATATCTTTTTCGGTCGTTTCAATTGTAATTATAATTCATTTTCTAACCTTATTAGTCAATGAATTCGTGGGACTCTATGATTCGTCAGAAAAAGGCATGTTAACTACTTTTTTCTGCCTAACAGGATTACTAATTACTCGTTGGATTTATTCGGGACATTTACCAATAAGTGATTTATACGAATCATTAATATTTCTTTCATGGATTTTCTCTATTATTCATATGGTTCCATATTTTAAAAAACATAAAAATTATTTAAGCACAATAACCGCACCAAGTACTTTTTTTACCCAAGGCTTTGCTACTTGGGGTCTTTTAACCGACATGCATCAATCTAAAATCTTAGTACCTGCTCTCCAATCCCAGTGGTTAATAATGCACGTAAGTATGATGGTATCGGGCTATGCAGCTCTTTTATGTGGATCATTATTGTCAGCAGCACTTCTAGTAATTACATTTCGAAAAGTCATAAGAATTGTTGGTAAAAACAATAATTTATTAAATGATTCATTTCCCGTTGATGAGATCCAATACATGATGGAAAATAAAAGTATTTTTAAAAATACTTTTTTTCCTTCTTCTAGGAATTATTACAGGTTTCAATTGATTCAACAATTAGATCATTGGGGTTTTCGTATTCTTAGTATAGGGTTTCTTTTTTTAACCATAGGTATTCTTTCAGGAGCAGTCTGGGCTAATGAAGCATGGGGATCATATTGGAACTGGGACCCAAAAGAAACTTGGGCATTTATTACTTGGACCATATTCGCGATTTATTTCCATACTCGAACAAATAAGAATTTGGAAGGTTTAAATTCTGCAATTGTCGCTTCTATCGGTTTTCTTATAATCTGGATATGCTATTTTGGGGTTAATTTATTAGGAATAGGACTACATAGTTATGGTTCATTTACATTAATATCTAATTGAATTGAAGAAAGAGTTTGACAAATATAACCATAGGACAGCTTAACATATATATAAGAAGCTTCAGGGAAGTCGTTGAGAACCTTTTGAATCACTCCATTACTTGAGTGATTCAAAAGGTTCTCGCAAATGCTAAACATATCTGATTACAATTCCGTTTTTTTTATTTTATAATAACTAATAACTACCTATAAAATTAGAATAATTACCTATAAAAAAAAAATTAGCTATAAAAATAATTAGATAGAATAGCTTCGACCTTGTCAACTGATAATGAGAAAACGAAATCCGGATAAATACCAATACTGATTACAGGCAGAAGGATAGCAATCGAAACAAATAATTCTCGTGGTCCAGAATCAAAAAAATAAGAATTTGTGGCATTAAACAGCTTGTATCCATAGAACATCTGGCGTAACATAGATAATAAATAAATAGGAGTCAATATCGTTCCAACTGCCGTTACAAAAGTAATTAGTATTTTTGGCATTAAAAAATATTTTTTGGCGGTAATTATTCCAAAAAATACTACCAATTCCGCAAAAAAACCGCTCATGCCCGGTAATGCAAGAGAAGCTAATGATAAGATACTGAACATCATGAATATTTTTGGCATTAGGGTAGCCATTCCGCCCATTTCGTCAAGATAAACAAGACGTATTCTATCATAACTTGTTCCTGACAAGAAAAAAAGCGCAGCGCCGATAAATCCATGAGATATTATTTGTAAAATGGCCCCGTTGAGTCCCATATCGCTTATAGAGCAAATTCCTATAATTGTAAAACCCATATGAGATACAGAAGAATAGGCTATTCTTTTTTTTAAATTTTTTTGACCAGAAGATGTTGAAGCTGCATAGATTATTTGTATTGCGCCTACTATTATCAACCAAGAAGAAAATATAGAATGGGCGTGGGATAATAATTCCATATTTATTCGAACCAATCCATATGCTCCCATTTTTAATAAGATCCCAGCTAAAAGCATACAAGTACTGTAATGTGCTTCTCCATGGGTGTCTGGTAACCATGTATGTAAGGGTATAATCGGTGATTTGACAGCAAAAGCAATAAGAAATCCAATATAGAATAGTATTTCCAAGGTCACAGGATATGATTGATTAGCTGATGTTTCAAAATTGAATGTTGGTTCATTGGAAGCATAGAAAGCGATACCTAAGGCCCCCATTAATAAAAAAACAGAACTTCCTGCAGTATACAAAATAAATTTTGTAGCTGAATACAGACGTTGCTTTCCCCCCCACATGGCTAGAAGTAGATAAACAGGAATTAATTCTAACTCCCACATAATGAAAAAAAGTAAAAGATTTTGAGAAGAAAATAATCCTATTTGACCACTATACATTGCTAACATCAAAAAATGAAATAATCGGGAATCCCGAGTAATTGGCCGAGCCGCTAAAGTAGCTAAAGTGGTGATAAATCCGGTCAGTAAAATAGGTCCTAGAGAAAGTCCATCTATTCCTAATCTCCAGTAAAAATCAAAAAAATTAATCCATTTATAAGACTCCGTCAATTGGATTAAGGGATCGTCCAATTGGAAATAATAAGAGAATGCATAGGTCATTAAAAGGAGTTCTAGTACACATATAAATATAGTATACCACCTAATTACCTTATTTCCTCTATGAGGGAAAACGAAAATCAAGAAACCCGCGGATATTGGTAAACCTACAAATATTGTTAACCAAGGAAAAGAATTCGTGGTAAAGACAAGATACACTTGGACAAGAAAAACCCGTACTCGAAAAAAAAAATCTATTTTTTTTTTTTATTATTATTTTTTTTTCGAGTACGGGTTTTTGTCGGTAAACAAAAAATCAAATGTATTCAAGTGGTTTTTTCTGGAAAGTATTAATAAGCTAGACCCATGCTTCGAGTTGTTTCATGCCATAGATAAACTCGAACACTCAAGAAATCTGTTGGACAGGCGGATTCGCATCTCTTACAGCCAACACAGTCTTCTGTTCTTGGAGCAGAAGCAATTTGCTTAGCTTTACACCCGTCCCAAGGTATCATTTCTAATACATCCGTGGGGCAGGCCCGGACACATTGAGTACACCCTATACATGTATCATAGATTTTTACTGAATGTGACATTGGATCTATAATTTTTTTTTTTTTTTTACGTCATAAATTTTCGATCTAGTAAATTTTTAAATGGATCATATATTTAGACACCAGATGAATCAATGATTTATCATAATTTGTCTATTCAATTTCGGATCGACTCATGAGATAGAACCAAGATACTTTAATTTCTTACGTTTTCGTAAACATTATCAGATACGCTATGTATTATAGATGTCAATTCAAATTAATGAATCTAAATATTTTATATGATTAATACTACTTATTCAACAAATTCAATTGATTGATACGGATTGATTTTCTATTACGATAAATTGACGAAACTATAGCCGGCCCGATAGCTGCTTCAGCGGCTGCGATAGATATAACAAAAATTGATAAAATATTTCCTTTTAATTGTCGACTATCAAAAAAATCACAAAATGTTACGAAATTTAGATTGACGGCATTCAATATAAGTTCAAGACACATAAGGGCTCTAACCATATTTCGACTCGTGATCAATCCATAGATACCGATAGAAAATAAATAAGCACTCAAACCAAGCACATATTCGAGCATCATCGCCCAACTCCTTATCGATTTCGATTTATTTCAATATGAACAATGAACAACAATTTAACATCAACAGATTAGATTGACTAGAATAAGAATATCACAAGGACAAAACAAAAAAAAATAGATTGGAATATAGATCGAATAAAAGAATTTATATATGAATAATCTTAAAATAAATGGGATAACATAGAATAAAGTCTGATTTGGATTGCGATTGCCAATTTAAAAGATTTATTACTGACGAGCCGTGGCAATCGCACCTATCAAAGCAACTAAAAGAATTATTGAAATAAATTCAAATGGAAGAAAAAAATCTGTTGATAAATGAATTCCAATTTGTTGACCATTACTTACCAAATCTTGCTCTATAATCTGGTTTGCTCTTGTAGTCCAAATAATCCCATACCATGTTGTATTTGAAATAATAGTAATTAGTAAAACAAAAAGACTTGTACAAATTAGAGAAGTAAGACCATTCCCAACAGTCCAAAGATTGAAATCTTTGTAATATTCTGAACCATTCATGAACATCACAGCAAATAAAATTAAAACATTTATAGCTCCCACATAAATAAGGAGCTGCGCCGCAGCTACAAAATGAGAGTTTGATAAAATATAGAATAAGGATATACAAACAAGAACCAATCCTAATGAAAAGGCAGAAAAAATTGGATTGGTAAGTAATACCACTCCTAGACCTCCTAATATAAGACCTAATCCTAGAAAGACTAAAAGAAAATCATGTATTGGTCCAGGTAAATTCATTGTACGTAAAATAAAAGATAAAAAAATCAAATTCTTTTTTTTTTCATGACTTTATTGACCCGACCAGGAAAAACTTATTTAGAATGGGTTCCTAATTGAATTAAATCCTAAAAGATTTAAATTCCTGTAGTACCGCTATCGGACTAATCTCATTCTTTCTCGAAAAAATGAAAATTGACACTTTAATTTTTATTTCGAAATAGAAATAATTATGGATAGAATTATGACTATATTAATAGATTTTCAATCCAAATTAAGCTGCGCTGCAATTCTTACCAATCAATCAAATCCAATCGCTAGTTGGGATTTGTAGCTTTTGTAGTTATTGACCAAACAAAATGAAAAAAAAAAATATTTCAGACTTTTAGATCAAACCTAGATCTTTGTTTAATGATTAAAAATGACTCTTCAATCAATCTTTAATCAAAGGGGGTTTGCCCATTTTGATTAAAGATTGAGGTGAATTCGAAATTGTTCGAATTGTATAATCGTCAATTACTGACATTGGTAAACGACCTAAAGCAATTTGGTTATAATTCAATTCGTGACGATTATAGGTAGAAAGTTCATATTCTTCAGTCATTGATAAACAATTAGTTGGACAATACTCAACACAGTTGCCACAAAATATACAGATTCCGAAATCAATACTGTAATTAAGCAATCGTTTCTTTCGAATATTAGTTTCCAATTCCCAATCAACAACAGGTAAATCTATAGGACATACACGAACACATACTTCACAAGCAATGCATTTATCAAATTCAAAATGGATTCGACCGCGGAAACGCTCCGATGTGATTAATTTTTCATAAGGATATTGAATAGTTACAGGTAAACGATTTACGTGGGATAAGGTAGTCATGAAACTTTGACCAATGTACCTTGCAGCCCGTATGGTTTGTTGACCATAATTCATGAACCCAGTTACCATAGGGAACATATCGTGAATCTCTATGAATAATTTTATATTTGTTTCTTTATCTTGTTTGAGACAAACTATAAATATAGAAAAGAATTACTTTATAGTGAAAAGAGTTGGGAAGAGGTTGTTAATAATAGATTGCCAAGAGAAATAGGTAAAAGAAATTTCCATCCAAGATTTAATAGTTGGTCCATTCTTAGTCTAGGTAAAGTCCATCTTGTTGTGATAGGAATGAACAAGAACAAATAAGTTTTAACCAATGTAATAAGAATACCCATTGTTGTTCCAAAGACTCTACCTACTTTATTTATTTCAAAATCAAAAAACTCCGGAACGGATATGTACGGAATAGAGATATTCCAACCGCCCAAGTAAAGAACTGCTACAAATAATGAAGAGACTAATAAGTTTAGATAGGAAGCAACATAAAATAAACCAAATTTGATACCCGAATATTCGGTTTGATAACCTGCTACTAATTCTTCTTCTGCTTCTGGTAAATCAAAAGGTAATCTCTCACATTCTGCTAGGGAAGAAATGAAAAAAATGATAAATCCTATAGGTTGACGCCACAAATTCCATCCCCCCAAACCATATTTTGATTGTGCCTCAACTATATCAACTGTACTTGAACTGTTAGATAATCATAGTCGGTGATGACATCACTGTTCCCATCGCTATTACAGAACCATACATGAGATTTTCACCTCACATGGCTCCTCGAAGGCCATAAATAAATCTAAGGGCCAGATCATATTATTTATCTCGATATATTTGTAGGATAAATAGGATCCAAATCTATCGGATGCCCCCCCAATTCCAAAATTTGACCAATGTAATTCTGTCTGTTATAATACTAAAATAAAGTACTTCTGAATTGATCTCATCTTTTAAGAATTTCAATTTTTCTTTCTTGAGCAATAACTTAAATCTTTCAATAAAATACTTCTTGTAGAAATACCAATAAATATTTTAACCTATCATTTTCGATTACGAAAAATAATTAGACAGTCCATTATTTCATGAATTATGACACGAATTCGATTTCTATGAATATCGATATAGGAAAGAAAGAAGAAAAAGGATCTCTTTTTTTTCTTTTTCTATTGTAATTCTATTCTTTTTTTTTTGTTCCTATTCTTCCTTCTGAAAAAAAAAAAGGTAAAGGATTAGTTCGTTCCTGATAGTCATTTGTTTAATTGGTGGATAGGAGCGTACTCTGGATCGGAATCATGGGGAGTACTGCCTGATCATTTCTACTAATTTAAAGCCCCAATTAATATTCTTTTATTTTGGATAATTCTATTACTAATCTTTTATGTATCTTGGTGTTCCTAACCATCCACTCATTTTTATTTTTACTCAACTGCTCGGTAGCATTACAGTAATATATATATATATAAATGATAGTAAAATGCTCGGTAGCATTACAGTAATATATATATATATAAATGATAGTAAAAACTCACTAAGGTTGATTCTTTGAGTCCGCTTTCAAGCCAGGATGACTAATCAACCAATTTTGGGACAAATGATCTCATCTTCTTATGTTTATTTCTGCTTTACTGTTGTACATAAGAAATGAGTCTCGATTTTTTTTACTGCAAATTTAGAAGCTGTTTTCTTTCACTCATATAACTATCTAATTTAGTTCATCAATTCAAATGATGAATAAAAAAATAAAGATATATATTCAATTAATTTCACCTTCTTCCTAATAAAGAAAAAGGGAATAGGGAAAAATTTATGTTTCAACGAATCGCACGTAGAGATATGGATAATACACAGAGAGTTAATGGTATTTCATAACTAATCGATTGAGCGGCAGCTCGTAGACCACCTAAAAAGGAATATTTATTATTTGATCCATATCCTGACATAAGAAGTCCAATGGGAGCAATACTTGAAATGGCAATCCATAAAAAGACGCCGATATTTAGATCCGCTAAAACAAAGTGATAGCCAAAAGGAATTACTGAATAGCTTAATAGAGTTGATATGACTGCTATGGATGGTCCGATACTGAATAAACGAGTATCTCCTCTAGATGGAAAAAGATTTTCTTTGAAAAGTAGTTTTGTTCCATCCGCTAGAGCTTGAAGAACTCCAAAAGGACCGGCATATTCAGGTCCAATACGTTGTTGTATCCCTGCAGAAATTTCTCTTTCTAACCACACAATTACTAGTATGCCTATCGTGATTCCCAATACAAGAGTCAAAATAGGGACAAGCATCCATATAATTCCATAGACCTCGTTTAAGGATTTCAATCTGGAAAAAGAATTGATAGCTTGTACTGTTGTTGTATCAATTATCATTTCAACGATCAACTTCCCCCATAATAATATCTATGCTACCTAGTATTGTCATAATATCAGCCAATTTCATTCTTTTAATTAATTGAGGAAGAATTTGCAAATTGATAAAACCCGGCGGGCGAATTTTCCATCTCCAAGGAAAACTACTTTGATCCCCTATTAGAAAAATTCCCAACTCTCCCTTTGGTGCTTCAACTCGAACATAAAGTTCTTGTTTCGGCAATTCAAAGGCGGGAGAAGTTTTTTTACTAATAAATCGATATTCAAAATCATTCCATTCTCGATTCCTTTCTCTATCAAAACTTCGAGTTTCTAAATTTTCATAAGGCCCCCCTGGAATCCCTTCCAAAGCCTGTTGAATAATTTTTACGGATTCCGTCATTTCACCAATTCGGACTAAATAACGAGCTAACGAATCCCCTTCTTTTTGCCACTGGACTCCCCAATCAAATTCGTCATAACACTCATAATGATCAACTTTACGAAGATCCCATCGTACTCCGGAAGCTCGTAGCATTGGTCCTGATAAACCCCAATTTATTGCTTCCTCTGCACTAACAATACCTATTCCTTCAACGCGTTCTAAAAAAATAGGATTTCGCGTAATAAGTTTTTGATATTCAGCAACTCCTGTTAAAAAATAATCGCAGAAATCCAAACATTTATCTAGCCAGCCATGAGGTAGATCAGCTGCTACTCCTCCGATACGAAAATAATTATGCATCATTCTCATACCAGTGGCAGCTTCGAATAAATCATATATTAACTCTCTTTCTCTAAAAATATAGAAGAAAGGGGTCTGCCCACCAATATCTGCCATAAAAGGGCCAAGCCATAAGAGATGAGAAGCTATACGACTCAACTCCAACATAATTACTCTGATATAGCTAGCTCTTTTAGGTACTTGAATATTTCCCAACTGTTCCGGTCCATTTATTGTTATCGCTTCTGTAAACATAGTAGCTAAATAATCCCAACGTGTTACATAAGGCAAATATTGTATAATTGTTCGGTTTTCCGCAATTTTTTCCATCCCTCTGTGTAAATAACCTAATATTGGTTCGCAGTCAATAACATCTTCACCGTCTAGACTAAGGATGAGTCGAAGAACGCCATGCATTGATGGGTGGTGGGGACCCATATTGACTATCATAAAGTCCTTTCTTGTAGCTGGTACATTCATAGGGGGTTCCTCGATTTATTTTTCCATGAATTACTGAAAACGAAAAGAAGTTCATCAAAATTCAAGTTTAAGATCTAATAAATCAAATAATAAAAAAAAAAAGACTCTTCAAATTAACGAGTTTTTGATTCCCGAATGTTCAACTGGCTAATTAATTCTTTATAACGTACTCCATTTTTCTTTGCCAAATAAGACAGTAGTCGTTGGCGTTTTCCTAGAATTTTCCGTAAACCTCTTTGAGATAAATAGTCTTTTCTATGTAATTCCAAATGTGAAGTAAGTCTTCGTATCTTATTAGTAAAACTTACTATTTGAAATTCAACGGATCCCTTGTTTTCTTTTTTGTCTTCTTGTGAAATAATTGAAATGAATGAACTTTTTACCATAAAATGAAATCCCCCTCCTCCCGCCTTTTTAAGATAGTTTTATTGATCAGTAATAATAAATAATGGAATATTAAATAAGAATGTCAGTTTGTTTGAATTTGGTATACACAATAATCTTCAATTCGTTAGGAATTCCTAATTTTGTCAACATTAATCAATCCAATTTTTTTTTATTCGGCTAGAAATACATAAAGAATGGTATATTTCTTCCCTTACAAAAGAAAAAAAAATTATATCTATATCTAAAAATTTAAAACGAAAAATTGGATTGATTAATTTTTAGATCAAATTGATACATGATTGAATTCCATGTATCAGAATGGAATATGGGATGTAAAACAATGTATATGGACCTCTCCTTGTTTTCATATATTTCATATACTAGATTAGATATGCTATGGGATATATATGACAAATGGACCTTTACCGAATTTTTAATCGTGGACATATATGTATCCTTATCATACTAAACCGACTAGCATTATTGGTATCAAACCAATAGCGATTTATACAAGCTAAATCTTCTAATCGATAATTGGGCCAAAGAAAAAGTTTTAATTTAATTAGTTTATTTTTATCTCTATCAAAATGTTTGCTTTTATCTATAATGTGAGCGTGGTTTTTTATGTTATTATTATTGATAATTTCTGTATTTATATCATTTCCATTTTTTGAATTGAAAGAAATTAGAATTCTCAATTCTCTACGATGTTTAGAGGATAAAAGATTTTCGGGAACAAGTAAATCATAATTATTTTTGTCTTTATTTCTAGTTAAACTTTGATTTATTACAATAGATTCGGTAAAATTCTTTTTTTCAATATAGTTTTTTTTTCTGTATCTTTGATTAATTTGTTGTTTTCTCTTATGAACCAATAAAATATTTATGGTTTGATACATAATAAATTTTCCATCATTTTTTACCGACAGACGGGTTGATTCGATAATCAATATTCCCTTTTTCATCAATTCTGTAAGAGTTAAATCTTTCTGAATCATTAGAATATCTAGACTCAGTTCTCCCCTTTGAATAGAGGATATAATAATTTCTCGTGGATTTGTCAATCTAAGCAGGAGACAATATATTTTTATATTATTGATTATTTTTTGATTTAAAGAATCATCCCATCTTAATTGAAAGCATAAATACCTTTTTAGCAAGAAATCAAGTTCTGCTTCCGTATTACTTTTGTATTGCTTTTTCTTTCTACGCTCTTTCCTGTCTGATCTTACATAATCTTCTTCAACATCTTTTTCTTGGTTTACTAGAACTGATTCAAGATCTACTTGATCCTCAGACTCTTTTTCTTCATGATTTTGATTCTTTAATTGAATGGATTTTGTTTCATTCGATGATATAGATATAAAAGGATCGTTATTTTTCTTTTTGTTGATTTTTTTATTTTCACTAACATTTTTAGTTCCATTAAAATTTAAAAAAAGTAATTTGATTGGTATCACCCATGATTTTATCTTATATGCGTTGCAAAGTATCACAAATTTTGGAAAGAACCAAAATTCTAAATTTGATGTGGGACGATCTAGTATTTCTTCATTCATTCCCATCCAATCAAAAAGGTTTTTTTTTTGTTTGGTTCCGGTATCGATCCAGGATTCAATATCGACTTTCTTTCTAAGACCAAAATGGAGAATTCTCCAATCCAAATATTTTCTATGCGAGCTTTTTTCCGTATCGATAATATCATCTTCTGCTAGATGCTTATTGACAGGGATACCTCCCGACATATCAAATAATTTCCTTTTATCTATTTTGTAATTATAAAAAAGCTCTTGCTTATTATTTAATTGGAATGGTAATTCATAAATAGATGAGTCTTTTTTATCTTCATAATTAATGGATTTATATAATAAAATATTATATCTATAGTATTTTTTAAAATTATCTTTTTGGTTCGATAATGAATCTACTTCAAAATTATTTTGTTTTTCATACTGAATTAATTGGTCTTTGTCATATAAATTCCATTTATTTAAATCTTTATTTTGAATCATATGCTGTTGATTCATTCTATTTCGCCATTTTTGCGATATTAAGCTAGACCATCTGATCTGAGATAAATCGTATTTATATTGATAATTACTTCTTACCCAGTTTTTCCATTCATTCATTACAGAATTTCTAAAATTTGTATCTTTTAATTTGAACTGAAATCTTCCTTGGACTCCAAAATAATCTTTTATTTCATTCTTAAGAAAAAGAGATGCTCCATGATATTGAAGGACAGATCTTAACTTATATAGGTTAATAACTTGGACTTGTGATAATTTGTAAAATACATATGCTTGTGACAAGGAGGTTATGTTATAAAAAATCTTCGAGTTCTTATTAAAATTACTAGAATTTAATGCCTTTTTTATAATCGAGATAAAGTGAATTAGTGTATTTTGATTTGTTTTATCAATTCTTTTGTGATTTTCTTTTTTATTATACATATAAATGTATTTATTAATCATTTTTCTTGGTGATTCAAGAAAAAACTGTACATTGATCCTCGGAATATTAATGATAGCTAGAAGGATATCTATATATATCTTTTCAATCAAAATTTTGATAAAAAAATATGATTTACGGACTAATTGAGCATTGTTTCTTTTTAATATCTGTAAAATATTTTTTGATGATTTTAATTTGAATCTTTTAGCATTATAACTTAGTTTGTTAGGACTAATATTTCTTTCTGAGATTAGAAATCGTTTTTTCTTTTCTTTTGTAATTTTTTCTATTTGATTTCTTATTGTCTTTGTTCTGGCATTCAGATCTTTCATTTTTTTTTCTGTCAGTGAATAGTTTATCCAATCCATAGATCGAATTGAAGTGGAAAATTTATGAATAGTCCGATTATTGATTGGTGAATTTTTTTCGTTTTTAGTTTCATTTAATTCATATACTTCTCTAAATCCAAATAATAGAATTGGATTTCTTTTTGATTTTGAAAATTTATTTATTATTTCTTTTAGAAATAGAATACCTTTGATGAACCAGTTTTTTGTTTCTTTCGGTAAATGTAGAAATAGTTTTCTTTTTTCTTTTAAAATTGTTAGAGTTAGAAAACCATTTTTTTTCAACTTTCTAATTTTTTTTTTTAGTTTTTTAAAAATAGGTTCAAAAAGTGAAAGCTCTTTTCGGGGAGAACCAAAAGGAAGTTCAGCTTCCATTCCCCAAACTGTTAAAAAACAAAAATCATTTTTTTGTCTTTTCTTTTTTATTGGATCTTTAGAAAGGAATTTAAACTTAGATCTGTGCCAAGGTTGTAGTCGAAAAGGAAATAGGATCTTTATTTGAATACCGTCTGTTAACCAGTTTTTCGGAAATTCTGTTTCTGATAATTGAACTCCATTATAGGTGCATTTAACATGCATTTCTCTATTCCAATCCTTTAAATCCTCGGACCATTCAGGAATTTGAAATAATAGCATACGAATGATATTTTTAGCTATTATTAATGAAGGCAATAGAATATATTTTCGAAGAATCGATTGAATTACTAAAACACAACCTCTTATTGCTTGAGCAAAAATAATGCTATCCCAGGTTTCGGCTATTTCTATACGGACTTTTTCTTCTCTTTTGTCTTCTTCTCGTCTGTTTTTGATCTCTTCTTTTTCTTTTTTGTCACTTTCTTTTGTTTTTTCTTCTGTATAAGTAGAATCTGAAATTGTGAATTCTGCGTTTTTACACATCCAATTTATAAACATTATTTTCATCAGCTCAGAAGTATCAAAAGCAAAAAAAAGAAATTTGTCTATTCTGTCTAAAAAAAGGGGAGAATGCAAATTTGCTTGAAACAGTTTCAAAATAGCTATTTTGCGCCTTTGTGTTCGCATGGAGCCCTTTATTATATCTCGACGAAAGTCCGATTGTTGTGAATAACGTATCAAGGCCACTTCGCCTGTTTGATCAAAATTAGTTGTATCTTTAGTTTTGGAATTATTATAAGTATTAGAATCAGGATTCTCTTGATTATCAGTAAAAATTACTACACGTTTGGCTTTTCGTGAACGAATCTCATGATCCTCTGCCGCGTTCTCTTCATTTTCACCCTCTTGTTGTTCCAAATCGTCGATTAATTTGTATGACCATCGAGGAATTTGTTTACTTATTTCTTTTTTTATTTCTGTAGATTTTTTTACAATTTTTTTATTCTTGGAATCCACTATAATTGCATCAAATAAAAATTTTAAAATTCTTATTCGATCCTCCATTTTTGGTTCAAATTCTTGATAATTAGAAATAAGAAGGATAAGATAAATTTTATTTATCCAAAGCATCTCTATGTAATTTTTTATGGAAATTTCATTTATGATTGAGGGTGAAAAAAAAAAATTGACTTTTCCACGATAGAGCCCACTCAAAAAAGGATCATATATTTTAGGTAAGTATTCTTTTTTAGTTTCATCATTACACAATCTAGTCTTTTTTTCGAGTATATTCAGAACACGAAACCCCTTATCTAGAACTTCTACTCTATTTATAAACTCGTTACTTAGGTTTTTCTTTTTTTGTTCATTGTTATAATTCCAATGATTATACAATTCATCAGAGGAGAGTTTTTCTGTTGTGAACAGAGACATCTTTCTTTGTATCATTTCCAAAAAAGTTGACAAACTGGGTGGATACGTAAAGGATATTCTTTCTTTTCCATCACTTCGACATGTAGAAAAAAAATATTGTGACATTTCCTTTCTTACAGCATTCTTAAATTGATCGTTTTTTATATATCGAAATGGACGATTCCAGCGTTTATAGTCGAAAAGAATAGTTACACGAGGTTTTTCAAACCATACGAGATCTTTATCTTTTTTATCTAAAAAGATTTCTAACTTCGAATTTTCTTGATTCCCATCTAAATAAAAAGTTTCATAAACAGGTCTATTTTTATAGCATGTCTCTTTAAAGTGAAAATGGAATTCATCCTTTGTT